CCCCCTCCTCCTCTGCCCCCTTTTGACAAGGGACAGAGGCCTCCTCACACCCTGGAGATAATGAACAAAGGCCTCCAGGGTGGCCCCCAAAACTTACAAAATTATCTATAACTCGGCTCTCATTTAATGACTATTCTTCTTTCAGAACTCGTCACATAAACATTTTCCTCAAAACTGCATCACTTATCAGATGGCACCCTTATATTACACGACTTATTTAGTTTCTTCACCCAATTTTGGTACCCCTCATCTGTAGATATATAAGTCAAATTGTCTAAGGGAAATTGAAATTGTGTCATTAAAACCTTTAACATGCGCTGGACCAGCTCGGTGTCATTCCAGAGGAGTGCTCTCAGAGTGACCTCTGAGACATAGGAATAGGGAGAAGGGGTCATGTTCGCACGCATAATAGCACCCTCCCCCTTGGGTAGCCACAGGGGCAGTCGGTCATAAAAAGCCCCACTAACTTCAGGATGATAAGACTCCGTTATACCCGGTAATATACTATGCATAGTTAATTTACAAGAATGTGCGGCGACTCTTGTCCCATTTTCTAAATATTCAACACCAAAAATAGCCGGGTTATGTCCGCAAAGAGCTATCGCATTATAAATGGCAGCAGTCCCGTATTCTCCTAAAGAGGCGAAGTGAAAGCTTGTGTACTCTGACTCCTCCACATAAGCTATCATGGCATCTGTGAGCAAACATGCACTGAAGACTTGCGTGAATAAAATTAGTGATTTAATTGAGACATACCCTTTTAGAAACCCAATCGGTTTACATAACCCAAAAAATATAATCCCAAAATCAAACATTCGAAAATATTTAATATTTTTATCGGCATCATATAATAAAGGTAACACCTCATAGGTGTGAAATGAAGGAGGAGAGAAATGAGCCCACTCTAAAGAAGCCCAACTTTCCCCTCCGCCTTCGATTCAAGCAATAAATTGCTCTTCTCAAACATATACATCATAAATAATATATATAAAAAAAACAACTCCTACTATTGAAATTGTAGAACCTAAAGAACTAACCAAATTCCAACCAGCAAAATAATCTGCAAAATCAGAGTATCGTCTCGGAAAGCCTGTCAAGCCCAAAAAGTGTTGGGGAAAAAAGGTCAAATTAACACCAATAAACATTAACCAAAAATGGGCCTTACCATATAGCTCATTATAACAATACCCCGTTATTTTCCCCAATCAATAATAAAAGCCACCAAAAATAGCAAAAACCGCCCCCATAGAAAGCACATAATGAAAATGGGCCACAACATAATATGTGTCATGCAAAACAACATCCAAAGAACTGTTTGCTAATACAACCCCAGTTAAACCACCCAATGTAAACAAAAAAACAAACCCCATTGCCCAAAGCATAGGAGTGTCTAATCTCAAAGTTCCCCCGAAAATAGTGGCTAGCCAACTAAACACTTTTATTCCAGTTGGGACAGCAATAATCATAGTTGCCGCAGTAAAATATGCTCTTGTGTCCACATCCATCCCAACCGTAAACATATGGTGGGCCCACACAATAAAACCCAATATTCCAATTGAGAGCATTGCATAAACCATTCCTAAGTATCCAAAAATCTGCTTCTTAGCGACAAAAGTTGGTATTATTTGAGAAATCATTCCAAAGCCAGGTAATATTAAAATATAGACCTCGGGGTGTCCAAAAAACCAAAACAAATGCTGGAATAAAATCGGATCTCCCCCGCCTGCGGGATCAAAAAAAGTAGTATTAAAATTTCTATCCGTTAAAAGCATGGTTATCGCCCCCGCTAACACTGGCAAAGACAACAGCAATAAAAAAGCAGTAATCAAGATAGACCACACAAACAATGGCATTTTATTTAACGTTATCCCGGGAGCCCGCATATTAAATATAGTTGTTATAAAATTCATTGCACCCAAAATCGAAGACGCCCCAGCTAAGTGAAGGCTAAAAATAGCCATGTCCACCGCCCCACCAGAGTGGGCTTGGATACTTGACAAAGGAGGATAAACCGTTCATCCGGTACCAACTCCTTGTTCAACAAAAGCGGAGCCTAATAATAATATTAAAGCAGGAGGCAGCAACCAAAAACTAATATTATTAAGCCGGGGGAAGGCCATATCGGGGGCACCTATGTATAATGGAACCAACCAATTCCCAAACCCTCCTATCATCACTGGCATAACCAAAAAAAAAATCATAATAAAAGCGTGTGCCGTAACAATTACATTATAAAGATGATCATCGCCTAACATAGCCCCCGGAGCCGAGAGCTCTAATCTTATTAACATACTGAAGGCCGTGCCGAGCATGCCAGCCCCAATCCCAAATACTAAATATAACGTACCAATGTCTTTATGATTTGTCGAAAACCCCCAGCGGATTACATATAAGTTTTTCATCTTCAAATGTGAAAAATTTTTTTAGTTAGCTCCAAACATTCCCCTAAAACACCCCCACGTTTTATTACCAACTTTTTTATTAACCAATTCATTTTAATCGTGGGCGAAACAAAAAATACCAATAAAAAAAATAATAAAAATAAAAGAAGTAAAGTTCATCGATATTGAGTTAAAAACATGGAAATGTCTAATTGTGGCATCTTAACTTAAAAGACAATCAAAGTCAATTAAGTCAGGGGGTGCAGGACTTTTACCCACATTTTTAGCTTTGAAGGGTAACGGTTTACTTTAACCTAACCCCCTCCAACAGGAAACTAAACAACCCCCCAGACAAATATGGCAACGCCAATAAATATAACTAAAGCATAGTTAAAAACTTGGCCAGATTGTAAATTACTAAGGCCTCGAGTTAGCCAAATCAAAAAATCAGATATCCCCTTTGGGCCCACCAACTCAAGTGTGCCTTTATCAATAGTCCGATACGAAATTTGATGACCCCCCTTCCATGCCCTCTTCACTAAAAAATAGTTAAAAACATAATTAAACTGTCAAGCAGAGTATAAAAAAGTGTAGCCTATTCGACCCATAAAAGAAGGCACCCCAAAGAAATCCACTGAATAAAAATAAAGAACAATAACTAATCCCCCCCCCCCCAAACTAAGGAAAACAGGTAATAACTTAATAAAAACAGGAACAATTGGAGGAGATGTTATTTGAAAAGACCAAGCCACCTCTTTAACCAAATAACCCACAAAAAGACTCCCTAAAGCTAATAGTATTAAAGGCAAAACTAAATTCCAAGAACCCTCATGAATACGTCTAAAAACCGCTTTTCTAGAATTGGTATTAGATAAAAAAGTTAAATAAACCAATCGAATCGAATATAAGGTAGTAAGTAAGGCCGAAAACCCCCCCAATCAATAAGCAAAAGTTAAATAATATTGTTCAAAAGCCAACTCTAAAATTAAATCTTTAGAATAAAACCCTGTTAAATAAGGAAACCCCATTAAAGACAAAGAGCCAATAACAACCATAATATAAGTAAGAGGAATTAATTTAATCACCCCCCCCATTTTCCTTATATCCTGTTCGTCAGACAAAGCATGAATAACAGACCCCGCACTTAAGAACAATAAAGCTTTAAAAAAAGCATGGTTCATTAAATGAAATAGGCTTATGGAGTAATGAGATATCCCACAGGCCACCACCATATACCCTAATTGACTACAAGTCGAATAAGCAACAACTTTTTTTAAATCATTTTGAATTACCCCAACAGTGGCGGCCAAAAGCACCGTTAGAGACCCAACAATTATTACAGCCATTAAAGCAAATGGAGCTTGTTCAAAAAAAGGAGAAGATCTAATTAATAAAAAAACACCCGCCGTTACCATGGTGGCCGCATGGATTAAGGCGGACACCGGAGTTGGTATAAAAAATTTTCAATACACGACTGTTCACATAATAGACAGGACTTTCTCTTCTACTCTACAACTTGTTTACTTTTAAATCTGAAAATTAATCTTTAGATAAAAAGGTTTCGCATTTCCCCCTACTCTCACTCCAACCCACCTTTAATCCACTCATATATTAAACCCAAGGTTAAAATTCCCAAAAACCCCACCATAATTCAAAAACCAAAGGGAGAAATTTGATTAAAAAGGACACACCACGGAAAAAGAAAAGATATTTCTAAGTCAAAAATTAAAAACAAAATACCGACTAAAAAAAATCGAACTGAAAAAGGACGTCCTGGTATTCCAAAGGGCTCAAACCCACATTCATAAGCCGAAACTTTCTCTCGATCCGGTTGTTTTGCCCCTAAAAAATAAGAAGCGCCAGAAAAAAGCGCAGAAAGAACCACACTAAAAACTAATAAAAAGAAAAGGTTATAAAACTCTAAAAACACCGTGCTTCGTATTTTTTTAACCCCGAAGTGAGTTAAAAGACTTTAAAATTATTGTTCCTCTTATTCGATAATACGCAACCATAATAGCTAAACCAATAGCTGATTCCGCTGCAGCGATTGTCAAGCCCATAATTGTAAAAACTTGTTCTATTAAAAGATCTATTTCGATAGAACTAATTAAAAACAAAAAAAAGGCCGCTAATAAAATTAATTCAATAGAAATTATCATTATTATAAAATGCCCCCTATTAAGAACCACCCCCCAACCCCCCAATAATAATAATATCACAATAACAATCACATACTTATAGTACACTATTCTTTAGATAAAAACAATATTCAATTAATATATCGGTCAAGCGAAACCGCCTCGATTACAATAGGCATAAAAGAGTGGTTCGCCCCACAAATTTCTGAGCATTGACCATAAAACGTTCCTGGTCTTTTAATAAAAAGGCCAGCTTGATTCAACCGACCCGGAACCGCATCTGTTTTTATCCCCAATGCAGGGACGGCAAAAGAATGTAAAACATCCGCACCAGTCACCAAGATTCTCACATGTGTATTAATAGGAACAACCAATCTATGATCAACTTCTAATAACCTAAAATCACCACTGTTTAAATCTGATGTAGAAACCATATAAGAATCAAATTCTAACGTTTCTTCCTGATAGTCTGAATATTCATAAGACCAATATCATTGATGTCCAATCGCTTTAATTGTTAAAGCAGGACCCACAACTTCATCCATTAAATATAATAATTTTAAAGAAGGAGAGGCAATAAAAACCAATATTACAGCCGGAATTATGGTCCAGACTATTTCTAATAAAGTTCCGTCAATCAAATCTCTATCATAATACTTACCATTTAAAGCCTCAACAAGCAACCACAACACTACTATAACAATAACAATCAATAAAAACATAATCTGATCATGAAAAAAAACTATTTCCTCCATCACCGGATCTGCCGCCTCTTGCAAACCCAAGTGCCAAGGTTCCGGTATATCTATCTTTCCACACACATTTACGAGATAAAAAAAACTATTTAACATTTGCTGCCCACTAAAAAAACTAAGAGCCTCATCAATAAACACAAAGATATAAAAATAATCACACCACATCCACAAAATGCCAATACCAACTCGACGCCTCAAACCCGACATGTTGACGGCAAGTAAATTGATTAAATTTTAATCTTATCAAACAAACGGCTAAAAAAGTAGTCCCGATTATAACATGAAAACCATGAAACCCTGTCGCCAAAAAAAAAGTACACCCATAAACCGAATCCGAGATAGCAAAGGGGGCCTCATAATACTCAATTACTTGTAGCCCCGTAAATAGGACACCAAAAAAAACAGTTAAAGATAAACCAAGGATTGCCTCTTCTCTTTTCCCACTAATTATAGCATGGTGTGCCCAAGTGACAGTAGCACCAGAACTTAATAAAACAGCAGTGTTTAACAAAGGAACTGAAAAAGAGTTTAAAGGATTAACCCCTTGAGGGGGTCAAACCACACCCAGCTCAACAGCTGGTGCCAGACTACTATGAAAAAAAGCTCAAAAAAAAGAAAAAAAAAAAAAAATTTCCGAGAGTATAAATAAAAGCATTCCATATTTAATCCTTGGTTTAACCACCAGAGAATGACACCCTTGAAAAGTCGACTCTCTAACAATATCTTGTCATCAAAAGAACATAGTTAGCACAATTAATAATACCCCCAGACACACTATTGAATTTAAACCATAATGAAAATACAGGACACCTCCCACAGTAATAAAAAAAGATCCTCCAGCTCCCAGAGTGGGCCAAGGGGAGGGCTCAATTAAATGAAAAGGATGAGAAAAAGAATTTTGCATTAAAAAAAAATTAAAATAAAAAAAAGAATTTTGCATCACAAAAAAATTGAAATCATTAATAATATGAAACCAAAATAAAAAACATTTATATTCCCAATCCCCAGACGCATTTAAATGATATAGGAGCCACAAAATAGTAGATGCCATTTAACAATTATAATTTTTTTATGCTCTTTAATAAAAACATAGAACCCTTCTTATAATAACAATAAATACCTCCAGAGAGATATTTAGATTTAAACCATAATGAAAATTTAGAATACTTCCAACAACAATAAAAAAAGAGTACCCCACTTTTTAAATAGCCTCACAAAATTTACTAACAAGCCAAGAAGTTTGTTCGGCTTCCTCCTTAGTGAATTTCATCGTTGCATCTACGCAACGAGTCAAATTTAAATAGCCCTTCATGGCTTTTAGATTTGAAGTGTTCTCTGCCACTAAAAAAGAATCTACGGAACAAAACGATTGGGTTATCTCTCAAGGCATGACCTTTAGATGTGAAACACCCTCCATCATTAAGAGAGAGTCTACAGAGCGGGCCAAGTCAATTATATTATAAGAACTTAACGTCCCCGTATTAGAAATATTTAAAATAGCGTTGTATGACGCAATTAGCAACTCCCCTGGAATGAGATTAAGACTATACAAGCTCACTGCCATCAAGAGCCAGTTCCCTCACCCTCACTATGTTACGACTTACTCTGCCTCGGAGATCTTAGAAACCCTCTTGAAAAGCAACCAACCAATCTTTCTAAGCAAAGGCGACGGGCTATTTGTGCTAACACTGAGGAAATTTCATTGAAACGCTCTACTTTTCAATTACTATTAAATCCAACTTTCTGTTATCTTCCAGGCACTTTCCGAACTCTTATTTTAGGGTTCCACATTCAAAGTTTCCCATTGTATAAAAAAATGTAGCGCATCTAATCCCCAAACATTAGGACAATAAGACCTGACTTCATCCAATAGAAAGGGTGACTCCAACCCACTGGGTTAAATCTGTTTTATGTTTTATACACAAATTGACGACGGCCATGCAATACCTGTCAATGGGTAATTCAAGTTTGGGTAAGGTCTTTCGCGGACTATCGAATTAAACGACACGCTCCTCTAATTTGAACAGTGAACAACCAAGTTTTTTGAATTTTAACCTTGCGATCGTACTACTCAAGCGGAAAATTTCTTACTTTTTAGGATTGCTTCACATTTTTTTCATTATTTACAGTATAGACTACCAGGATACCTAAGCCTGTTTGCTCCCCATACTCTCGTGTTTTAGCCATCCCACTATAATCACGGAGATAAATAGTCTTCACATCTAAAGTTCTTTTTTCTATTTAAACATTCCACCGTTACAAAAAAATTCCATTTACCCTCTTAAATTATAATTCCTATTTTAATTTAAACGGCCTATCACACCCTTTACGCTTTTATCTGCAAAACTAGCCCTTAAGTTTCACCGCGTCTGCTGGCACTTAATTTGACGGACTAGATAAGGTGCCCTCTCTGTGTCTTACTTTCGTAAATTGCACAAAATTCTTTACTGCTGCCTCGGAGGTCAAGACCCCATTTGAGCTTTCCCCTTGTCTCAGTGAAAATGTGGCTCCAAACTAAAGCCCCGCATCATAAGCAAGGTGGTCCATTACACCCCCTTCTACCTAATACGACTCCGGCCCAGCCAAACTTGGCCTCCGGGCTCCCTCACCTGTTCGCACACTATCATAGATTCCGTGACACCAAAATGAAAGGCTCACCTTCCATCTTGCCAAGTCTTCTTTAGATACTAGCATGTATATAGGAGGTAACTTATCTTTTATTTTCCCCAAAACCAAAGGACTTTCATATCTCCAAAAACTAAACCAGAACTAGTCTTTAGGTTAATAAATAATTTAACCCCCCCCCGGGCTAAAGATAACCCCATTCTTTATGGGGTCTATGATTATGAAAGGAAATACTCCAAACATAAAAACTGCTATTACTAAAGGAAATATGGCCAACACCTCCCCCCGGCTTAAATCTCTAATAAAAAGAAGGTGATTGGAGGCCGCCCCAAAACTAATTCGATTATATAAATAAAGAGAGTACGCCGCGGACCAAACCATGCCCGAAGTGGCTAACACCCCAAGCCCAAAATTATATTCAACAGCAGCTAACAACGAAAAAAACTCCCCAACAAAATTACAGCTTAAAGGAATCCCCATGTTAGTTAACGATAAAATCATCATAATACAAACAAAAATTGGCATTGTAAGGGTCACTCCACGATAATATTTAATAAGACGAGTGTGATAACGCTCATATAAATAAGTAATAGCAATAAAAAGGGCCGAGCTAACAAAACCATGCGCCAACATCATAAAAACTGCCGCCACCAGCCCCTCAATTGTATGGGTGAATAAACCTAAAGGGACCAACCCCATGTGTGCTACCGAGGAATAGGCAATAAGCCGCTTAAAGTCCACTTGCCGACAAGTCAGTAAACCTCCATAAATAATAGCCACAACACCCAGCATAACAACCAGGGGGGCAAAATACTCGGAAGCTGCGGGTAAGACCGGTCAAGAAAATCTTAAAAACCCATAGCCCCCTAGCTTTAGTAATATCCCCGCCAATATCACCGAACCAGAAACAGGGGCCTCCACATGGGCTTGGGGCAACCAAATATGAAATGGTATCTGAGGAATCTTAACCGCCAAACTAAGGAAAAACCCAGCCAATACTCATTTTTGAGTAACAACAGGTAATTTTATATTTAATAATGTGTGATAATCAGTTGTTCCTGTAACACTATATAGTTGAAAGATGCCCAAAAGCATAAACACCGATCCCGCGAAAGTATAAAAAAAAAAATAATAAGAAGCACGTACTTTTTCTTCTCTGGAGCCTCAAACACCAATCAAAAGGAACATCGGAATCAATATACCCTCAAATAAAACATAGAATAGAAGTAAGTCAAGCACTAAAAACACCCCGACTAATAAAACCTCTAAAAACAATAGGCACAACAAAAATTCTTTTAATAAGTGTTTAATTGACTTTCAACTAATTAAAACACAAATTGGTATCAATAGTGCAGTTAAAACAAAAAAAAACAAAGAGGCCCCGTCTAGAGCAAAAACCCCCGGACCCCATTGAAAATTTAAGCCCGGAGAAAGGATCCATTCTATTCGATTTATAATTTGAAATTGTCCTTCTAAGTCAAAAACACCCCACAGAACCAAAACACTAATTAAAATCGCCATAGACCACTCAAGCGCGACTCTTTTTAATTTTTCACTATCCTCTCTCGAAACCCTCATCACATTAATCATCCCCATAAAAAGCAAAAAAAAAACTAAACCCAACCCATTTTTTAAACCAAACATTATACACTTTTTAACCACCCCTACCACAGCAACAGTAACAGCCCTCTCCAACAATTAACCCAATAAGAATATTATTTGTAATATCTTCTTTTCTTCTTATTTATTTTACAAAATTTTTTTTTGAAATTTTTTAAAAAACATTTTATAAACCAGCCCCACTTCTCCACAGTGTGGCCTTAGCCGACTAAAAACCAACAACCACTTCTTAGCCACAACACTCCTTGGAGTTTAAGTTTGAAAACAACTCCAACTCTTTTCCACTAATGTAACACAATTGTATCCGCCAAATAAATAGTGGCCAATAGACAAAAAACATATGCCTGAATTACTGCAACCGCCACTTCTAATAACGTTATAAAAACCATTATCAATAAGGGTAAAGCCCCCGCAAGCCCATTTGCAATTAACATATTAAACCCAAACCCAGCTAAAATAGCAAATAGTAGATGCCCCGCCGACAAATTCGCTGCTAAACGAACTCCTAGTGAAACAGCCCTGGAGATATAACTTGCTGTTTCTATTAACACCAAAAGAGGAGCTAAGCCCAAGGGGGCGCCACTTGGCATAAAAACACTAAAAAAATCTCACTTAAACCGCCAAAAACCAGCTAGGGTCACACCTATAATTATTGAAAAAGATAAGCCCATTGTAACTACAATATGAACAGTTGGAGTAAAAACATAAGGGAATAAGCCCAACACATTCAAAAACACTATAAAAAAAAAGAGAGAAACAATTAAAGAAAAATACTTTAGCCCCTCAGCTCCTAAGTTATCTTTCACGACACTATGGAGATGATCATAGATCAACTCAATCAAAGATTGCCACCTCTTCGGAATTAATTGAGCCCCCTTAAATAATAATAAAACCACAACCACTACTAAAACCATCATCACTGATGAATTAGTTAAGGCGATCAGAGTCACTATTTTAAATTGATCAAAATAAGCACCGCTCATTAGTATTTTTAAACAATCCGCTCCTCCCAAACAAAACCCGGCTCAGTTTTTACCGACTTGTTTGAAAAAAAATATCTTGTCTTTTGACCGCGGGCCCCACTTCCAACCCAGTTTCTTGAGTTAACACTATTGCCCCCACCATCGCCACTAAAAGTATAAAACTCGCCAAAATAAATAAAAAATAACAAGTTATGTACAAAATTCGCCCGAGCGCCTCCATGTTTTGATACTTCATTAAAAACCAAGGGGTGGCCAAATCTCAAGCACTTCTTATTTCAGCCCCAAAAAAAGTCCGGTGGATATGGGGGCCGCCTTTTATTAATCAACTAGAAGCCACTCCTGAAAAAAAAAAGGTTCCAATAACCAACCCAATAGGAACGTAATTAGTCATATCTGCCTCCCCACCTAGTCGAAAGGCGGGAGGAAAGTCTGTTAGATTTAACAACATAATCACAAACAAAAATAAAATAGCAATCGCCCCCACATAGATTATTAAAAACATTAAAGCAACAAAAGTTATCCCCAATCAAAGAAAAAATACCGCAGAACCGATAAAAACAACAATTAACCAAAAAATCGAATGAATCGGATTGAGTGCTGATATTACCATAATTCCAGAGCCAACAATTCCAAATGCTAGTATATAAAAAACCGCCCCAAGCAGATTTAAAATAATCCCCCCACAGCCCAATGGGCTAATTGCAACCACAGGTTCGGAGAGAACATTGTAAATCCAATTACATACAACCCGGCACCAATTAACAAAGCCTTTCTAAAATTTATTCAGTTTTCTTTTTTTAACATTTTTGAGCTTATCAAAAAAGAAGAACTAGCTTGAAAATAGATAATTTTGACTATTCTAACATAATAAACACCAGCCACAACGGAACACATCACGGCCAAAAGAAAGACTAAATAATATTGATGTACTATCCCAGACAATAAAACCAGCCACTTACCCAAAAACCCCACTAAAGGAGGTACCCCGGCAATCGAAAGGAAAGTCAAAGCTAAAGTTAAAGCTAAAACAGGTAGGCTCCTTGAGAGCCCACCAAACTCTACAATCAAACTTTTAGCGGTGCTTAAGGCTAATATTGTAGCAAAAACACAAATAGACATTATTACATATAAAATCACATATATTAAACTCGCTTGAATGCTCTCAAATGACCCAACCTCTATCCCCCAAAGCACAAATCCCATATGCCCCACCCCACTATAGGCTAATAGCCGTTTGACTTTGGTTTGATTTAAAGCACCAAGCGCCCCCACAAACATCGAAAAAAGAACCCCAACTAATAAAACATTAACCGCCGACCCAATTGAAACCAAAATTGAAAAGTAACCAACTTTAGGGACAATGGCCAATAAAGCCGTCGTTGTTGTCGGAGCCCCATCATAAACATCCGGTGCCCACATATGAAAGGGAGCAACTGATAACTTAAACAAAAGGGATACCATAATTAACAAACTACCGATGGAGACTCGAACCTCAGAAAAGTCTAACCCCGAATTCAACGCTAAATTTATATATGAAATATGAGTCCCCCCCGTAAGCCCACACAATAAAGCACATCCAAATAAAAATAAACCGGATGAAAGCGCCCCTAACACAAAATACTTCAAACCCGCCTCCGCACTTTGCCCAGATCCCCCCCTTTGAGCGGCCAAAATAAAAAGAGAAAGAGTGGATAGTTCAATCGCTAAATAAACAGAAAGTCAATTGCTTGAAGAAACTAAACAAAGACTCCCCAGTACCACCATTAGGTTTAAGAGGGGCAAATGCGCATATATTTGAAATAAATGCGCCTTTACTCACCCCCCAGAGAGCCTTGGAAAAATTTGCCTCTCCGTATCCACCATTAATAAAACAGCGATAGAGCCTACGATAATAATTATTTTAATAATTTCAGTTCAACCGTTTTCAACCAACAAACCTCCCACAGATAATTTAGAGAAAAGATTTGACAAAAACCCAAATAAAAAATAAAGGCCACTCCCTCCCCCACTTATAATTAATAATATTAAAACAGATAATTTTAAAACAAAATTATTAATACTAACTATCCCCACCCCCAATGTCAAAATACTTAATACCACAAACTCTGCAGGCCATACCATTCCCCTTATTTTCCTTGGGAAATTATCTACACCATAGTAGACAGATGAGTCACGGCATCCGTTACTATAGAAGTAGTTTCAGGTGGAAGGGCTTCTATTAACTCAGAAGTGTTTTGGGTAAGTCTATCAGCCGACTCTGTTATACCCTCAATAATTTCAAACACTTCTATAAGAGTTTGATTGTTACCATCTGCGGTGTCACTTAAACTAGTTGCCACCTCGCTACCACCTCCAGGTAATGGATATGGCACTCTGTGAGGGACCACATCTGCAATCCTCTCTTCCATCTCAGAGCCTACCTCCACAATCCTCTCTGCCCTCTCATTATTTAATGAACAACAGCTTTGTAATCAAGAACTACAAAAAAGTGCACATATACCACCACTTGAGAACACTCCCAAGGAAAATAAGGCTACCATAAGCCAAAACAGAGCCGGGTCTTGCTCATATAAATAATTAAGCTCATTCATCATTTATTTTAAATAAAACATAGTTTTCGGTTTCCCCCAACAAAGGACTTAATATAAAAAAATAAAAAAAATAGTATAGCGCCACCAACTGTCCCATTAATATAAAAGGCTCTTCTACGACCAAAGACCCGACTCAGGTAAGAAGAATAAAATTCATTATAAAAGATCAAAAGGCCATACGTCCAAATGGACGAAAGGGCAACCCTCTTAATCAACTCCGGTGAAATAGTGGAAAAAAAAATAAAATTAATATACTAAAAAACATAGACACAACCCCCCCGAATTTATTCGGTATTGAGCGCAAAATTGCATAAGCAAATAAAAAATATCACTCAGGCTGAATATGCACTGGAGTCACCAGTGAGTTGGCTTGAATAAAATTTTCTGGATCCCCCAATAAATTAGGCACCAAATACACAATAATACTTAATAACATAAGCGTAACCACTATTCCATATCCATCCTTGGATGTGTAGTAAACATGAAAAACGACATCATCCACAGGGAACTTAGACCCCACAGGACTATTTGACCCCTCTACATGTAAATATATTAAATGAACCCCGACTAAGATCACTAAAAGAAAAGGAAAGAGAAAATGCAGACTAAAAAATCTAGTGAGCGTAGCCCCAGAAACACTAAACCCCCCCCAAACTCATTGCACAACATCTGTCCCCACATAGGGAAGAGCGGACAATAGATTTGTAATAACTGTCGCCCCCCAAAAAGACATTTGACCTCAAGGTAACACATAGCCCAAAAAAGCCGTTGCCATCGTCAAAAGAAGTATTACGATACCAACTCGCCAAACCGAGGCTTTCAAATAACCCCCATAATACAAACTTCTCCCAATATGAAGATAAAGACACAAAAAAAACAGAGAAGCTCCATTAGCATGAAAATATCTTAATAAAAACCCATAGTTCACATCGCGCATAATATGTCCCACCGATGCAAAAGCCAAACCGACCTCTGCGCAATAATGCATGGACAAAAAACACCCCGTTACTATTTGCATAACTAAGCACAACCCTAACAAAGAACCAAAGTTCCACAAATAGCTTATATTTGAAGGAGAGGGTAAATCTACCACAACACCATTCACCAAAGATAAAAGTGGATTCTCTTTGCGCAATGGCATAGGAAAGCCCCCAAAATTTAACTCCCAAACTAGACAGATTTATCTAGAGATTAACCCTCAAACTTAAATTAATTAAATACCTCAAACAACAAAATGTCTTAGATCGGAGGCGGGCCATTTAACCCAAAAAGAACACTAGCCACAAAAGTCACCACTCCCAAACTTAGAGGTAAATACGCCTTTCATAACAAAGACATAAGCTGATCGTATCGAATACGAGGAAAAGAGGCCCTCACCCAAATAAAAAGAAAAATTATTAAAACAACTTTTAGACCAAACCACCCCGCCCCGCCTTTTAAATATTTTACCGGAGAAAGTCACCCCCCCAAAAAAAAGATAGTTGTTAAACAGCTCATCAATATAATATGCGCATATTCGGCAAGAAAAAATAGAGCAAAAGACATCGAAGCATATTCTACGTTATACCCCGACACTAGCTCCGACTCTCCTTCTGTTAAATCAAAGGGAGCTCGATTAGTCTCCGCCAAAGCTGAAGCAAAAAACATTATTGTAACAGGAAATAACGGAAAAAAAAACCAAACACCACTATTTTGCGCTAAAACAATTTCAGTAACACTCAAAGAGCCAACACACAATAGAACCGAAATGATGATCAACCCAATCGAAACTTCATAACTAATCATTTGGGCCGCTGCCCGAATCGCCCCCAAAAAAGCATATTTAGAATTACTCGCCCACCCAGACATCAGTATCGCATAAACACTTATCGAAGAGACAGCCAAGATATACAAAACCCCTATTTTTAAATCACTTATTAAAACCCCTCTCCCATAAGGCACAACCCCTCAAACAACTAACGCCAAAGTAAAGGAGAGCACCGGCGCCACTATATAAATAAACAAATTAGTTTGATGCGGAATCACCATCTCTTTGGTAAATAGTTTTAGGCCATCTGCAAAAGGCTGAGCCAACCCACTAACCCCCACTACATTTGGCCCTTTTCTAGCCTGCATATATCCTAAAACCTTTCGTTCAGCTAAAGTTAAATAAGCTACTGTGATAAGCAATGGAACTAGGACCATTAATATTTTTAAAAATAAATGAACTACTTCCACGAACATTTTAAAACGGATTATTGGTCTGAAGACTAATCAAAAGAAAAAAAAATCACACAATCGAAATTTACTTTAATCCATAAAATAGAATCACAAAAAATCTCGGAGGTTCCAATAATCAAGACACTCTAAGTTTTAAAACTAATCTTTAGATAATTTCAATCAAACCTCTTAAACTTAATAAACCAATCTATTAAATCTAATTACTAACCCCAAACTTTGTTACCTGCGGATAAACTTCCAATTTTTAAATCTGAAGACTTGGCAAAAGATAAAACTCTTTATTCGGCCAGGCTAAAAACTCAAACCTTCAACGAATCAAAGCCCTCCCAGCATACAGTGACTCAATAGTTCTAATTAATTACTTAGACAAAATGGCCCAACATTTACCCTCCATAGCATCCGGCAACCAAGTATGCAGCCCCAACTGTGCAGACTTCCCAACCGCCCCTATAAACAATAGCAAACAAATTAAAGTTATATCGCTAGATTGGGCAGATACAACAACCATATTAAAAACAGAAGAAAACTCTAAAGACCCAAAACGATCTAAAATACCAAACATAGCCAAAATCAACCCCATGTCTCCCACTCGATTAACTAACATGGCTTTTATGGCCGCTTTATTTGCTTCAACTCTAGTTAATCAAAAATTTATTAAAAGATAAGAGCACAAACCAACACCCTCCCAACCAATAAACAGTTGTAAGTAATTGTCGCTGCTGACCAATATAACCATCAAAAATGTAAAGAGGGATAAATAGGACATAAAACGCGGAATATGAGGATCCCCAACCATATATGCCATAGAAAAGATATGAACTAAAGTAGAGATTATTGTAATAACAAGTAACATAATCGCAACCAAACCATCAAACTGTAGGCCAAAATAAACAGTCAAGAGATCAGAATCTAATCACCTTCATAGTTTAATATGTGTCGTAGAAAAACTTAAAATTATTTCATTAAACACCAAAACAGACCAAGATAAACTTATAATCAAACAGCTTGAAGTTAAAACTCCCGCCCCCCTTTCTCCTAATTTTCTTCCCCCGACACCGCCTGCAAGGGCGCCCCCCACTAAAAGAAATAAAATACAAATATACACCCTAAACCTTTGTCTCCCGTAATTCAACCAAGCTAGACACAATATGACTCTAGCTAATCCAATCAGACAATACCCCTAACAATGAACACTTCCTTTTTCAGACCTCAAACAACTTGATATAACTTTCATACTTTAGAAGCAATCAGCAATTAACCAAAAGACCCCCTCAAAAAGCATCTGAATCAATCAATTGATTGTAACTTATAAAAATAAGAGAACCACTAATTTTTCGATCCTTTCGTACTAGAAAATAGTTATATCAATGTTTCTTCAAATTGTAGATAGAAACCAAGCTGTCTTACGACGCTTTTAACTCAAATCATGTACGGCTTTAATGGACGAACAGACCAACCCTTGGGAGCGACTGCACCCCAGGATGCCACAATTCAACATCGAGGTCGCAAACATCGTCGTCGATAAAAACTCTCTAACGTTATTGCGCTGTTATCCCCAGAGTAACTTTTATTTGTTTATCGTTAACTATTTCACCTTAAATTAACGGGTCACTTAAACCCACCATCTAAAGATAAGTGTCTGCTCTGGGTCTCCCCCTGGCAGTCAGACACAATTGAATATGTATCTTAAGCCCGCCTTCGTTACTTTTTTAAAGGCGGTTGCCCCAACCAAACTGTCCCACTTATCAAACCCCAAAAACATAAGTTCGTGAGTTGCCTTTCTTCAAATAAAAAAGTGCGCTTTTCTAGCCTTAGTTGACCCGCACCACATTTTTAAACTATTTAAGTCAGCCACATAAGTTTCCAGTAAAGTTTCATGGGGTCTTCTTGTCTAACAATTTGGATGTAGCATCTTCACTACAAATTCAATTTCACTGGAAATTTCCTTAAGACAGTGAGACCCTCGTGACACCATTCATACCGGCCAACAATTAATTGACTATTGATTACGCTACATTTTCACGGTCAGTGTTACCGCGGCCATTAAATTGTCTTTATTAAGTTGGCTCTACCAACCTTTTAAGATACAACCATTGGGCAGGTCTCACCCTTCATACTTCTACCTTCATATTAGCAAAGAGCTATGTTTTTGGTAAACAGTCGAGGCCTTGTGTCTTAACTTCTAATGAAAGCTAATAACTTGCCGAGTTCCTTAAAAAAACTTTCCCCCCCACTATCTCCCACTTGTGTTAGTTTACGACAGTAATCTTTTGTTTTAATTATTTCCTGGCATATTGTGCGTTTATTACCATCCCCCATCGGGAACCTCCTTAGAGACTGTTTTTCCCAAACCAAAGGCACCTTTGGCTTGGTGACCAGGAGAGATGAGGCAACAATTTTTTTACTCATGTTCACATTTTCTCTTCTGATTCTTGGGCTCTCACCACCACTCAACAGTCTGTTCTACTACCAAGCAAACTACTTACTACCCCCAGAGTTTCAGTTCAATTTTTAGCCACCATAATTTTTAGGGAAAAAGAGTTCTTGAATGAACTTCTACGCATTCTTTCAAAGATGGCTGGCTCCAAGCCTACCTCTTCATTGTCTAAATCCCACACTCCTTTTACACTTAATTATTGAATCCCTGACTTTAACTTCTAATTTGGGCTCTCCCCCTTTAACAACGGACCTGCTTGCCCCTTGTCTATCTGTCCACTTCGAATTTTATCTTTAAAGTCTATCCCCCCTAAGGCAATAGATCTTTACCCTAAAATTTTTATTAGGCGTCATATATATAAAAACTTAGATAATGAACAAAGCATAGGCCCATGATAAAACACCAGTTATAAGTTTCACACACTATATCTTAAACGCCGCCCAACCCCTATGTGGACGCACTACTTCAATAGTTTTCGTAGAAAACCAGCTATCTCCAAGTCCGATTGGTCTTTCCCCCCTATCCACAGATCCTCCGAGGTTTTTGCTACAACCACCGGTTCGTTCATTAAACTGCCCATGGTTAGATCACTTGGTTTCGGGTAATTTGACTAAAGAGCCTTCTCGACTTCTCTTCACCTACATTTTACTTAAATTTGCCAAACGATATCTCATAAACCCATTATACAAAAGGTACACTGTTTTACAGTTGCTTTAAAAGACAGGATTCCAGATCTTTTCAAGTCTCTTTCAACTTTCCTTTACAGTACTCGCGCTTTCAGTATGGATTAACATTTAGTCTTAGATATGTGAACTCCTTTCTTCTACTATTTACTCACTCTCTGGGACTCCTCCGCTTTCGCTCCCTGCTACTTACAGAATCTCGTTTGATTTCTCTGCCCCACTCTGATACTAAGATGATTCATTTTTCAGTTCTCTACACTACGTCTCCGCATTGAAACACGAATTTAAAGCTTCTTCTTCGCTCTTTCGAGCTTCCCGTCCAGTTTAATCCATCTTAGTTTTCCCCCTCTCTCCCCTTCTTTTTACCCAAAACTGTAGAGGTGGGAATCGAACCCACTTCTTCGGGGCATGAGCCCGACGACTTGCCCTTCGTCCTCTCTAC